TAACGGTCGGAGCGAGCCCTTGAATAAAGTGGATCTCCCCAAGTAGGATTTGAACCTACGACCAGTCAGTTAACAGCCGACCGCTCTACCACTGAGCTACTGAGGAACAACGGGGGGTTAGATCTCATATACGTTCAAGACTCTTGTTCTTTGGACCGACCTACGACCGGTGCATGAACCATTGAGAAGCCCAAAGCTTCCTTCGGAACTTCTGGAACATACACCCCACCCTATATTATAGGGAGAGAAGGTGACGATAGCAATCCCCTTCGCCTCCCCGCCTCCAGGACAAGGGGAGGCGGCGGTCAACCATCACCATGATCTTCTCCACGATGCATATTGATCAATCGATCTCCACGGTGCTGCGGACCCGCCAGTTCGCTAGGTATACTCACTCCACCGAAGGGCAACAAAGACCTCTCTCTCCCTGCCAGGGACAAGGGGCCTGCTTCTTATCCTAAGAGCTAGAAGGTAATGGTGAGATAGTCTCAACTAACCTACCTTACCTGTCCGAGCCCTTCATTGAGTGAAACGAAGCGGACATCATGGCACTTGGAACTGCTATTCGATCATAGAATTGATTTCGATCAAGCAGGAGAAGGTCCCCCTGTCGGCCCTTTCATCTCTCTGCCCGCTCCATGCTGTATAGCCTTCGGATCATGGGCTGGTTGAATGCTGGGATACGTGAGATTAGATCCGATCTGCCCGGTGATTTTGGTAGATAAAGATAAAGTGGTGGGAAGTGCTGAAGTGAGAGGAATCCATATCAGCGATCGTACCGTCATTACTTCAATGATTGTAATTCTACCCGATCAATCACTCTTTTTTATCTGTATTTTCTTTCTCAGCATTTCATTTTAAGAAGAATCCTTTTTTGAATGATGGAATATCAGTTCTATATATGTTCCATATAGATAGATAGATATCTATCTATCTATAATGAAATGAATCCAAAATGGAGGAAGGGGGAATAGAAAGGGGAAGGAAGAACAGAAAGAGAACAGGGGGACGGAGGGGATGGAGAGAAGGGAAGGGGACGAAGAATTGCAAGGGGACATAAAAGATCGATCTATCGATACAGAGAATGAGAGATTAGTCAAAATCTCACATCAACGAATCCATATAAAAATAAAAATTGTCAGTAGAAAGATTACTGCAAAAAACAATAATCCAAATAGATAGGAAGATGTCCGTCCCCCCCCTAAATATTTCATTCCCTCTCCTACAAAGAGACCCAGGATACCGACTCTATCTATAATTCCATCAATTACCCATCGATCAAATAAATAAGTTAGTTCAGCTAATCTCCGTATACCCATAGTAAATATTTTGTTATAATATATGTCTATGTAGCCTCGGTAATATGACCAATTGTATATGACATTGATCAATCGGTCTGGGATACCCTTTAGCCGGGAATCCCTTTTATACCATAAATATGGTGAGGAGAAATTAAAATTTATAGGTCCATATAGGACAAAGGCCACGAATGTGCTAGAAAATGCTATACCAACTGAGGGAATCGCATCTACAAAAAATTCGGACCAATTTTCAGGATGGTTCTCATGGAAATGGTTCATCGATAGAGTCAACCGTTGGGATAAGATATCAGAACTTATTTCTCCTTGAACAAAAGAAACTCCTATAGATCCCACAAATAGAGTGAATAGTCCCAGTGCAAGTGAAGGCAATAGCATTGTATTGTCCGATTCCTTGGGATATGGGGGATCCCCTTTATCGAGAGGATGAGTAATAACCAGATATTCCATAGGTTTACCCTCGAATTGTTCCATCTTCCCTGAGAATTGAAATACTCCTTCAGAGGAAGAAGAGTTCTTATTTCCCGGTAATTGCGGCATAGAACCCATTTCAGTTTCGGTGAATGTACCAGATTCTTTTTCTCCCCACATAGAGATCGAATAGAACGGAATAGGGTCGTTATACAAATTTACGCGGAGATCTCCTTCGAAAGCAAGAAAATACATACGAGACATGTAAAATGCAGTAAATCCTGCTACGGATCGAGCTATCCCCCCAAGAATGGTAGAATATAGCCAACTATCACTAATAATTTCATCCTTAGACCAAAAACAAGCAAAGGGGGGAATACCACAAAGAGAAAGTGTACCTAAAAGAAAGGTTGTTCCTGTAATTGGCATGTATTTACTTAAACCACCCATGAGAGCCATATTCTGACTTTCAGCGGGGCAATATCCAACAAGAGATTCCATGGAATGAATCACTGATCCAGATCCTAGGAACAATAACGCTTTAGAATAGGCATGTGTAATCGGATGGAACAAAGCAGCTCGATAAGAACCTGTACCTAGAGCTAACACCATATAACCTGATTGGGACATAGTAGAATAAGCCAAACCTCTTTTAAGATCACTTTGAGCAAGAGCCATAGTCGCTCCCAATAGAGCCGTTATTCCACCTGTCCAAGAGATGAGATTCATTATGAAAGGTAGAGCTTTGAAAAGAGGGAACAATCGAGCTACGAGAAAAATTCCTGCTGCTACCATAGTAGCGGCATGTATAAGAGCTGATATAGGAGTAGGCCCTTCCATAGCATCAGGTAACCATACATGAAGTGGAAATTGTGCGGATTTAGCTACTGGACCTAAAAATAAGAGAAAAGCACACAGAGTAGCAAAGAATGAACTAACTTCATTACTAGCAATCGATTCGTTAGATCTTCCCAATAAATATCTAAATTCGAAACTACCCGTTATCTGATAAAATCCTAGAATTCCTAATAATAGTCCAAAATCTCCTATACGATTAGTAATAAACGCTTTTTGACAGGCATTGGCTGCACTGGGTCGAGTAAACCAGGAACCTATTAATAAATAAGAACACATTCCTACTAATTCCCAAAATATATATATTTGTACTAGATTAGGGCTAATCACTAGTCCCAACATAGAAGCATTAAAAAGACTAAGATAAGCAAAGAACCTCACATATCCTTGGTCATGAGACATATAATTATCACTGTAGATCATAACCATGATTCCGACAGTAGTAACTGATATTGGCATAATGGAAGTAAGTGGATCGATCAAATAGCCCAACTCTGGGGAAAAATTCTTATTAATGGTCCAGGACCATAAATATTGATAGACGGGACCACCTGTAATTTGCTGCAAGAATAGATTGAAAGAAAGGAGCATAGCTATACCTAGCAGGGAAATGCTGATAAGAGCCCATATATGATGAAGACCCCTGGTTGCCCTTGGAAAAAGTAAGGATCCCGATCCTATTAGTACAGAGGTTGAAAGTGGAAGGAAAGGCACGATCCAAACATATTTATATATAAGTTCCATAGGAAGATCGAGTAATTTTTAGAAAGATTTTTTCTCTTTTTTTTTTTCTTTTTTTTTTTTCTTTTTTCATTTCCCATTACTGGTTTCCGATCCACTGGATTACGAAAGGAACAAATCAAAAGGGGTCGTAAATCAGGAGGAACGATGGGATGGATTCCATCCATCTATTTTTCCTTCTCCTTCCACAAATAGAAAGTTCGAGCTGATTAATCATTAATTAATATGAAATGCCAGATGAATAGGAACCCTAGTTTCTTCAGGTACTCATCAACGAGATAGAGTTGTGCACATCCAAAATTGTACACTTTTCCCATATATTATCTTATATCACATAGATTTTTATAAACCAATAGAGATGTTTGACACTCTGGTCCTGCAAAAATATTCATAATAAAACCTGACAAGAATCGAACCAATTAGAGAGCTATTCTAGATTATGATATTTGATCGAATCTGTTCGATACATATTCGCTCCTAATCTTAAATAACAAGTATATACGTAATAATTGGAATCAGGAGTGAACAACTCCGAACGGGCCAGATAGATCTTATGGTATTTGTCACTCCACATCATTAGGATTAGGACCGGATGGATGGACGGAATGCCAAAATATCCATTTATTACTATTGATTTACCATAGATCTATTACTAATATCAGACATTCTCGGCTGTAAAATGAAATAAGAGGGATAATCCCACAAGATTCTCCTGGAGATGAACTGACCAATTAAGTAAGAAATGCATTTCCTAGAAAGAGGACACGGTGTACGTAGGTTAAGACATCGACAAAATTCGATTTGATCCGTAGTAGATTCTATCTGTCCAAAGAAATGAGAACGAATGGATTCTGCAGTAAATAAATCATTATTCATATAACGAAATAATGTAATTTTATCACAAATTATGAAGATTTCGAGGAGCTAGATCTTTAAACTTTTAGAATAGAAATAACGAGAGATATACATATAGAGATATACATATCTCTATATGTACGTATATCTCTATACTGCATAGAATAACGCGATATATACAAGATTGAATATCAATCTAATAATATTTATCTAGATAGATAATATTTATCTAGATAGATAGATATGTACATATATGTCTATCACATCGAAATATATGAATGAAAAGCATTGTTCATCATGGCAGTTCCGAAGAAGCGCACTTCTAAATCCAGAAAACGAATTCGTAAAAATGTTTGGAAGGGAAAAGCAGATCAGACCGCGGTAAAAGCTTTTTCCTTAGCTGAGTCTATCTCGACCGGTCGGTCAAAAATTTTTTACTGCACAACAAATGATAAGCCCTCTGGATCATCTAAATCCACATCCATTAATGAATTCAATGATTCATAACATCAACAAGTATGCCCCCGGCAATAATGGGAAATAAGTCATTCCCTGGCTCTTTCGAACAATACTGGGAACGATACTGGGGTCGGACAGACAAAGAGACAAATCATGATTCGGTTTCACTACAGCATTCATTTATGGCCGACTGAGAGAGGGGGATTCCTTAACCATTCTTCCGATTCTTAAACCATTCATCCATACTTCCTTTACCGCTGGGGCCCCAGCATCATTCTTCAGAAGAATCCCGGATTAATTTAGCATTACCCTTATTTATATTTCTGATAGCTTTACCTCATCAACATCTTATTGAATATCTATTTATATGGATAGATATCTATTTCAATAGATATGTATTTAGATAATAACCTCGGAGTAATTAGTTTAATTTTAAATAGTTATAGAACCTACGGGATCATCTGAGTATAGTATTCACACACAAAATCACTCGTTCATTTTGGATGACTCGAATCTATGTGTTACTGTGTCACTCGAGCGAATTATTGCTCAGATCTCGGTGAATAATTCCTAATTCCTAATTTCAGATATCGGGATTCATCTTTCTCTTACTCTTCTTATTCCATTCGGGATTTCACACAATTGCTAGATACAGAATAGGAACTTAATAGATCCATTTTACTCCTCAACGGTTATCTCCTTTATGGTCATATAGAGAAAGTGCTCGATTTTTTAAGATGACTCATGGCTAGAGATACAATAACTCTAGCCATTTATGACCCGTTTTCAAGAACATAGGAAGAACATAATTCTAAGGGGACTGGCCAAAGTATAGATGTATAACCTTGCACAACATCTTAGTATATCTGATCCCCGCCCGTCATTGGCCCCCCATTAATGGCCTAGCTCTCACTTTCCAGAACGTGATTTAAGGGGAATGAATAATCCATTTTTTTTTTTTTTACATTCCAATAGCTCGAGAAACTCTTCTTACTAAGCCCGCGATATTCACAAATCGTTATCGGTAAAGTTACGGCATGAAATCTTTTTCCATGTATCTCTCTTCCATGTTCGGGATCTAGCTGCTTCCATTCTATCAAGATAATTTAAGAGATCTCTTGTTCAATGATGGAATTTAATAGGACTCTTCATTCCCCTTCGGAGCAGCAGGATTTGAACCTGCGACCTCCATCACCCCAAGATGGCACGCTACCAAGCTGCGCCATGCTCCGTTGTAATGATCAACATCACATTGATTCAATGTCCGAACTTAGATTTCGAACATCCCCCAATCTCCATTAATTACTCCCCCTGTTAAACCTGTTTTGAACACATTGACGATCTGGCACAAATGGGTTAGTATGTCTTTACCAAGCCGCCATGGTGAAATTGGTAGACACGCTGCTCTTAGGAAGCAGTGCTAGGGCATCTCGGTTCGAATCCGAGTGGCGGCATTCTTAGAATAAAATTCCGTTGATCTCCCTCCTATTCTGTTCAATTCATTTCTATTTATCTTTTCTTTATAATAGATCACTCTTTTCTATTGACTATTTTTAATTTATCCTATCGTATTTCTATTATCGATCCTATTTGAAAATCAAATGAAGAAATGGGTTTATTATGATATTCATAACCTTAGAACATATATTGGCTCACATTTCTTTTTCTCTCATTTCTGTTGTCACTCTCGCTTATTGGGGAACCTTGGTCCATCAAATTGAAGGGCTAAGTAGTTCGGGAGGAAAAGGCATGATAGTTACTTTTGTCTGTACAACGGGATTATTAATTACTCGTTGGCTTTATTCGGGACATTTACCGTTAAGTAATTTGTATGAGTCATTCATGTTCCTTTCATGGAGTTCATCTGTGATTCATATAATTCTAGAAGTACGAAGCCAAAAGGATCGAGGATTAGGTGCAATCACTGCACCAAGCACTATGTTAACTCATGGTTTTGCTACTTCAGGTCTTCCGAAGGAAATGCAACAATCTGCAATGTTGGTACCTGCCCTGCAATCCCATTGGTTAATGATGCATGTAAGCATGATATTACTCAGCTATGCAACCCTTTTATGTGGATCCCTATCATCAATAGCTTTTCTGATCATTACATTTCGGAGAAATAGAAGGATTCTTTCGCTTCTCAGTGCGAGGGACAATTCATTCATTTGGCCCTTTCCCTCCAGGAATAATTTGTATTTACATGAACAAGAAAAGAGTGATTTGCAAAACACTTTTGATTTGTCATTCACAAATCATCGTAAATGTCAATTGACTCAACAATTAGATTATTGGAGTTATCGTGTTATTGGTCTAGGCTTTCTTCTTTTAACTATAGGTATTCTTTCTGGAGCAGTATGGGCTAATGAAGCATGGGGATCTCGTTGGAGTTGGGATCCTAAAGAGACTTGGGCATTGATTACTTGGATCATATTTGCAATTTATTTGCATACCAGGGTGAATAAAGGTTGGCAAGATGAGAACCCGGCAATTATAGCTTCTTTAGGATCTTTTATAGTTTGGATCTGTTATTTGGGGGTCGATCTATTAGGAATAGGTTTACATAGCTATGGATGGTTGATTTAGCACAGAACTAAAAATGGACTTGGACCCGGGATTTATGGAAGAAAAAAAGAAGAATATATTCCATATAGTATAGTTATTATAATAGTATAGTTATTATACGGAATTGATAAATGGAATTAGTAATTTTTTCAAGTTCTTTCAAATAGTTATTCTAATATGATCACTACTTGAAATAATTTGAATTACATCCGAAACAAATTAATTGTTCATTATTTTGACCCCATCCTATTCCTCTCTCTTCGAGAGATGAATAGGATAATTTGATTGTATCCCATGACTATCTAGTTGACAATTTATCTGATGAAAAGTCCGAAAGGAGTTATTCATGGAAGGATCGGAACATAATAGCTTCCACTTTCTTATCCCATAGAGATAAGACTAAATCAGGATAAGGACCAGTACCTATTACTGGCAGAAAAAGACAAATCGAAATAAAGATTTCTCGTGGTCCAGAATCCTTTAAATAGGGGTTCAAGACGTTCAAAAACTTATATCCATAGAACATTCGACGTAACATAGATAATAAATGAATAGGAGTTAATATCATTCCAATTGCCATTATTGCAGCAATAACTATTTGAAAAGTCAAAGAATACTTACGACTAGTAATTATTCCCAGAAGTACCATAGATTCCGCTACGAAACCACTCATTCCTGGCAATGCGAGGGAAGCCATTGAAAAGCTACTGAACATAGTAGATATTTTGGACATTGGTAAAGCCATTCCTCCTATCCCGTCAAGAAAAAGAGTACGTATCCCATCGTAACTTGTTCCTGCCAAGAAGAAAAGTGCAGCACCAATTAATCCATGAGAAATCATCTGCAAAATGGCTCCATTAAGACTCGTATCTGCCATGGAACCAATTCCTACAATTACAAAACCCATATGAGATACTGATGAATAGGCTATTCTCCTTTTCAAATTACGTTGACTCAGAGAAGTTAGAGCTGCATAGATAATTTGAACCGCTCCTACTATTACCAACCATGGTGAAAATAGAGAATGAGCATGAGGTAATAATTCCATATTAATTCGAATTAATCCATATCCCCCCATTTTCAATGGAATTCCAGCCAAAAGCATACATGTACTATAATGCGCTTCCCCATGAGTATCCGGTAGCCAGGTATGTAAAGGGAGAATTGGCAATTTGATGGCATGAGCGATGAAGAATCCTAAATAGAATACTATTTCCAGTACTACAGGATAATATTTATTAGCCAATATTTCAAAATCTAATGTTGGTCCATCAAATCCATAGAGACCCATACTTGAAGCTCCCATTGAGATAAAAATAGAACCACCTGCAGTGTACAAAATGAACTTTGTAGCCGAATATAGACGTCTTTTTCCTCCCCACATGGATAGAAGTAGGTAAACGGGAATTAGTTCTAGCTCCCACATGAGAAAAAAAAGTAGAATATCTCGAGAAGCAAATAATCCTACTTGGCCACTGTACATTGCCAACATCAAGAAATAGAACAATCGGGGATTTCGGGTAACTGGCCAAGCGGCTAAAGTGGCTAAAGTAGTAACAAATGACGTCAATGAAATAGGTCCAATAGAAAGTCCATCAATTCCCAGTCTCCAATGAAGGTCAATAAGATCTATCCAGTCATAATCTTCTTCCAATTGGATCAATGGATCGTCGAAATGAAAATGATAACGAAATGTATAGGTCATTAGAAGGAATTCTAATAAGCAGATACCCAGAGTATACCATCGAATTAGATTATTCCCTCTATGAGGGAACAATGGGATTGAGGAACCCGCAGATATGGGCAAAATAACAATTATTGTTAACCAGGGTAAATCGCTCATGATGAAAATGGAAGTAATTTTCTATAGAAAAACCCATGCTCAATATCTCGGGTTGAGTATGGGTTTTTACCAGTGAAAGAAAAAAAAAGGAGAATAATAAATAGGAGATAGATCTAACAATTTTTGTGGTCTATGTTTATTAGTAAGCTAGACCCATACTGCGAGTTGTCTCATGCCACAAATAAACACGTACACTCAAGAAATCTGTTGGACAAGCAGATTCGCATCTCTTACAACCTACACAATCTTCTGTTCTTGGAGCAGAAGCAATTTGCTTAGCTTTACATCCTTCCCAAGGTATCATTTCCAATACATCTGTGGGACAAGCTCGTACACATTGAGTACAGCCGATACATGTATCATAAATTTTGACTGAATGTGCCATTGGATCTATTAACTCCCATTAGTTAGGATGTCAGAAGTTCTCAATTTGATAAGATCTTATAATATAGATCAATAACAAGATATTATTGATATCATACGAATTAGTAATTGTACTATCAGTGATATTATGAATGGATATATTTATATCATGCATCTGTTCAGTAGGGTGAAGTTACTTGTATAACTTCGATCTTTCTGGATTCTACTAAATCTGACTCAATTGTGTTGGTCAGATACAATTTGTTAATGAGTTCGATATGGATTGAATAACGCTTTTTTTTTCATCGATAATAATAATACATTGATTTCGATTACATGCAGATAATAGGTATATCTACTATATACATAGATTTGTGTATCTATATCTATTTATATAGATTGATAGATGGATATACCTATTTTTTATTTGTAGATTTAGAAATCTACTTATTCCCGATCAATCCGGAGATTCTATGTGCTCTATTACCATTTTGACAAATTAAATTGATCGATACGAGTCGATTTTCTGTTACGATATATTGCTAAAGCAATAGCTAATCCAATGGCTGCTTCAGCGGCTGCAATAGCGGTAACAAAGATCGAGAAGATGTCTCCCTTTACTTGTCGACTATCAAAATAATTGGAGAATGTTACGAGATTGACATTAACCGCATTCAGTATTAGCTCAAGACACATAAGTGCTCTAACCATGTTCCGACTTGTGATCAGTCCATAAATACCGATAGAGAACAAATAAGCACCTGAAATAAGCGCATGCTCGAGCATAATTGATAAACTCCCTATTAACCTCGATTGATCTAGATACGAACAGAAGTTCTATAAAGTTTATTATTTGATATTATCTGGAAGATCAAAGATCATACTTCTCCTAATATCACGATATTTCACTCGATATTTGACATTCAAACTATTTCCTCTCGGCGAGCTATAGTAATTGCTCCCACGAGGGCAACTAAAAGTATTATAGAAAGAAGTTCGAATGGAAGGAAAAAATCAGTTGATAAATGAGCCCCAATACGTTGAACGTTGTTTGTTAAGTCCTGTTCTAAAATTTGATTCGATTTTGTAGTCATAGATATCTCGGACCATGATGTGTTCAGGATAATAGTAATTAATGAACAGAAGAGACTCGTACAAACTACTAAAGTGATACCATCTCCGACGGTCCAGAGAGGAACAAAATTTGGATATTTTTGATTATTCATCAACATCACGGCAAACACGATCAAGACATTGACAGCTCCTACGTAGATCAGGATTTGTGCAGCAGCTACAAAATCTGCGTTCAATAAAATATATAATAAAGATATACAAACAAGAACCGGTCCCAATGAAAGGGCAGAATAAATTATATTGGTAAGTAGTACTACTTCCAAACCTCCTAATATGAGACCCAGCTCTAGAGGGACCAAAAGAATATCATGTATCGGCCCAGGTAGATTCATTATATGTACGGTAAGTTCCAATATTACTTCTCACAATCCCATTCACTAAACAAAGAAGTTACCCTATCCATATACCTATTTTATATACCAACATGAATATTCATACTGCAACTATTCGGATATGTAAATTAGATAGACTGATCCAGAATTAGATTGGTCAAGGATATATTATAATCAATGATATATCATTGGTCATATTCCTAGTGTAATTTTAAACAGAATTACTAATTCCCAGTCAATTCGAAAAAAAAAAAAAAAAAATAGGGTCCCTATTCATCGGTTCTCCCTGATCGGAACTTCAGATTGAATCCGGAGAACTGGTAACAGTTCTTGGATCTAAATGTCCGTCCATAGTTTTCTCGGACAAAGAAGTTGAACTGAAAATTGTTCGAATTGTAGAATCTTCAATCACCGATATTGGTGAACGTCCTAGAGCAATCTGATCATAATTCAATTCATGACGATCATAGGTCGAAAGTTCATATTCTTCAGTCATCGACAGACAATTTGTGGGACAATATTCGACACAATTCCCACAAAAGATACAAATTCCGAAATCAATGCTATGATTTTCTAATCGTTTTTTTCCGATATCTCTTCCAAAGTTCCAATCAACAACGGGTAGATCGATCGGACATACACGGACACATACTTCACGAGCAATACATTTATCAAATTCGAAATGAATCCGTCCGCGAAATCGTTCTGATGGGATCAATTTGTCATAGGGATATTGAATAGTCATGGGTAAACGATTCATGTGATATAGGGTAACCATAAAACCTTGACCAATATATCTCGCAGCTTGTATCGCTCGTTGACTATAATCTATGAATCCAGTCACCATGGAAAACATATGGTAGATATCCTTGAATGGATCATTTCGTGTCTATTCTATTTCTTTCTCTTTATAGATGTATTCAATCTACCAATTTCGGATGTGTTACAGAATCTATTTTTGGAATGATATTTTGTCACAATAAAAGAAGTTGAAAAGAAGCTGTCAGTAATAAATTACCCAGAGCGATAGGTAAAAGAAATTTCCAACCAAGATCCAATAATTGGTCTATCCTCATTCTGGGCAAAGTCCATCTCGCCGTGATAGAAATGAACAAGAACAGATAAGCTTTAGCTAATGTGATAAGGATCCCCATCGTTATGCCAAGGACCTCACTAGTTCCATTAATAGAATCCCATTCGAAATATTCCGAAATTGGTATGGATGGAATGGAAAAGTTCCATCCGCCCAAATAGAGAATTGTCACAAATAATGAGGAAGCTAATAGATTCAGATAGGAAGCAACGTAAAATAAACCAAATTTTATACCCGAATATTCGGTTTGATAACCCGCTACCAATTCTTCTTCCGCTTCTGGTAGATCAAAAGGCAATCTTTCACATTCTGCTAGGGAAGAGATAAAGAAAGCTATAAACCCTATAGGTTGACGCCACAAATTCCATCCCCAAAAACCATATCTAGACTGTGCTTCAACTATATCAACCGTACCTAAACTGTTGGATAATTATAGTCGATAATAGCATCACCGTTCTCATCTCTATTCCGAAACCGTACGTGAAACTTCAGCTTCATACGGCTCCTCAATGGCCATCGAGAAGTAGAAAGAACAATCCTTTTATATTATCTCGTTATGCACCTCGCACAATGGGAAAGAGAATAAAAGAGAAAAGAAACATCGAAGTGTTCATGAATTGGACCAATGAGATTCTGTCTGCTACAATAACAAGAGCTTTTGAACCTATCTTGACCTTCACAATTCTTTGTTAGTAAAAATTCGGATCCATTAATGAAATACTACAACAATTACTTTTTCCCACTATGGATCCATATTCCATTTCACTCGAGATTCCGTCAATCACGAATGAGACTTCGGCAGTAGTCCCTTGATTCAAATTAGATCTTTATGAAAAAAAGGAGAAGAAACATCCTTTATCCATCTTTTCGTGGGAGAAGGAGAGGAGAACTGCAAAAAGGATTACTTCGTTCCTGATAGTCATTACTTTTTAAGTAAATAGGAACATACTCCAGATCGGGGTTCTGGGGAAGTACTACTTGATCATCCCTACCAACGTCAAGTCCTCATTATCATCCCATTGATATAGAAACATTTCTCGAAATATGTTTCGTTATCTCTCACTAACCTTTCGTGCATTTTTGTGTTCCTGACCATCTACTTTTGCTCGATCTTCAGTATGATAGTATGAGCTTCATACAGTTTTTTTTTTTTTTCCTTTGCCCCCGCTGTCAGGCCCCGATACTAATATCTTAACTGGGGTACACAGTTTTCACTGGTTGTGCATGCCTTCACTCTTGTACAGGGGATGGGACTCGATCCTATTACTGCGAATTCACAAGCTGTTTGATCTCACCCATATGACTATCTAGTTTATCAGTTGGAATGAATAAGAAATATTCATCCTATTAATCTCCTTTCCTTTCTTATAGAGATAGGGGAAAAGCTCATATTGCAACGGATCACACGTAGAGATATAGATAACACACATAAAGCTAGAGGGATTTCGTAACTGATGGATTGAGCAGCAGCTCGGAGACCACCTGAGAAAGAATATTTATTATTTGATCCATACCCCGCCATAAGAAGTCCAAGAGGAGCAATACTTGAAACGGCGATCCGGAAAAAAACACCTATACTAAGATCAGCTAAAACGATGTGGCGGCCGAAGGGAATTACTAAATAACTCGAAAGAATTGGTATAACCACTATAGCTGGTCCAATACTGAATAACCAAAGATCCCCTCTAGATGGGATAATATCCTCTTTCAGAAGTAGTTTGATCCCATCTGCTAAAGCTTGAAGAATTCCCAAAGGACCGGCGTATTCAGGTCCAATACGTTGTTGTATTCCTGCAGATATCTTTCTTTCAAGCCATACAATAACTAATAATCCTATTAAAACTCCCAATATAGGAATAAGAATGTAAATTCTAATCCATATGAGACCGAAGATCTCTTTTAGAAATCCCAGTACAAAAGATAAATTGATAACTCGTTCCTCAGGATCCGTCGTATTAATCACCATCTTAACGATCAACCTCTCCCATAATGATATCTATACTACCTAAAATTGTCATGATATCGGCCAATTTCATGCTTTTAACCAGTTGAGGAGGAATTTGCAAATTAATAAAACCAGGTGGGCGAATTTTCCATCTCCAGGGAAAAATACTATCATCTCCCATTAGAAAAATTCCTAATTCTCCTTTGGGAGCTTCTACTCTCACATAATGTTCTTGTTTTGGTGACTCAAAAGTAGGGGAAGGTTTTTTACTAATAAATCGAAATTCAAAATCATTCCATTCCGAATCTTTGCCTTTATCGAGGCGCCGGGCTTCCAAATTCTCATAGGGTCCTCCCGGAATTATTTTTAGGGCCTGTCGAATAATTTTGATAGATTCTGTCATTTCCCCAATTCGTACCAAGTAACGAGCTAATGAATCCCCTTCTTTTTGCCATTGGACCTCCCAATCAAATTCATCGTAACATTCGTAATGATCAACTTTACGAAGATCCCATTGTATTCCGGAAGCTCGTAGCATAGGTCCTGATAAACCCCAATCTATTGCTTCTTCTCTACCAATGATGCCTACTCCTTCAACTCGTTCTAAAAAGATGGGATTGCGCGTAATAAGCCTTTCATATTCAGCCACTTTGGATAAGAAATAATCGCAAAAATCCAAACATTTATCTATCCAACCGTAGGGTAAATCTACAGCTACTCCTCCGATACGAAAATAATTATGCATCATTCGCATACCCGTGGCAGCTTCGAATAAATCATAGATAATTTCCCTTTCTCTGGAAATGTAAAAGAAAGGAGTCTGTGCACCAATATCAGCCATGAAAGGCCCAAGCCATAACAAATGGGGAGCTATACGACTCAACTCTAGCATGATAACTCTGATACAGCTAGCCCTTTTAGGTACCTGAATATTTCCCAATCTTTCCGGCGCATTTACCGTTACTGCTTCTGTAAACATAGTGGCTAAATAATCCCATCGTGTTACATAGGGAAGATATTGGACAATTGTTCGGTTCTCGGCAATTTTTTCCATCCCTCTATGCAAATAACCTAATATAGGTTCACAGTCAATAACATCTTCACCATCTAGAGTAACAATAAGTCGAAGAACACCATGCATCGATGGATGATGAGGGCCCATACTTACTATCACGGAGTCTTTTTCTGTAGCAAGCACGGTCATATGTCATTCTCCTCTGATTCGTTCCATAAATTGATGGAAACAAAGGAACGGCTCATTAAGATCCGGAATCTAACAACCAAAAAAAATTTTGGAATTGAAAATTTCGTTTGAAATCAACGTATTTTTAGCCCACGAATACTTAGTTGACCAATTAAATCTTCGTAACGAGGTCTGTTTCTTTTGGACAAATAAACCAGAAGTCGCTTACGTTTCCCCAAAATTTGCCACAAACCTCTTTGGGATGAATAGTCTCTTCTGTGCAATTCCAAATGATGAGTAAGTCTCAGAATCCGATCAGTTAAATGATATATCTGAGATTCAACGGATCTTCTCCGTTCTTTAAGAATCAGAGATGAACGAATGGGCGAATTCTTTGGCATAAAAACTATTTTTCTCGAGATAGAATGAATGAGATTGATTTATGGTCAGAAAGAAGAATGAGATCTATTAATTTTTCCATGGTCTATGGAAGAATTTGTTCCGAACATTCCCATTGAATGACAGATAGAGAATTTATCTCCTCCCGGAGAAACGAGTTTCTCCAATTTGGATTTGCAGCGGGATACAGATAGATGAGAGATTCCTATATCGATAGAATCGAATAGATCGAATCCAAATAGAAATATCTTTTAGGATTTCGATTCATTCCATTGATGCGGATATGGATGTATTATGAAATACACTATCTACATATCTATCTATTTATCCATCTATCTATCCATTTATAGATAGATAGATATCGAATCTCTATTAAATAGATCCCATTTCCTAATATAAAATTAGGGATACATACGTATTCTTAACATAACAGACCGACTCCCATCATTTGTATTGAACCAATATCTATTCATACAAGCCAGATCCTCTAATCGATAACTAGGCCAAAGAAAACGTTTAGTCATTTGGGTTATATCTATATCAAGATGTTTATCTCTTTCCATGAGTTCTTCGTAGTTTTGTACGTCCTTTTCATCGGAAAGTTCTGCATTTCCATCTAGATCATTCTCCAGATCGAAACGATTTAGAATTCTAAATTCTCTACGACGTCTCGGAAGCAAAATATCTTCAAAAATGAGAGAACTTGAAATGTTTTCATTCCCATCTCCAAGAATTCCTCCGTGTCGTATAGATCCATCAGAAAGATTTACATCTGCCCTTCCCCGGAACCTATTCTTAAATCTTAATGAAATACTTACGATTTTATACATCAGGAATTGGTCATCCAATACCCCAGATAAACGAAATGGTTCGACAATTAATATTCCATCCTTTACTGTTCCTGAAACATCCTTATCAATCGAATGAGACATTAGATCCAGGTCCAAATCTCCCGTTCGAAGATAGGGTATAGCAATTCTTTCCGGATCCTTCATTCCACTTAAAAGAGAACATATATTGATGTTATTTTCGAGTTCCCTCGCTATGGATTCTGCCCATCTAAATTGAATAGCAATTTCAACAGTTTTTCCATCTTCCAGCAGAAATTCTACCTCATCGTATTCATTGTTCCCATTATCCTTTTTTTCTTTGTCCTGACTATCCAATCCAACATACTTTTCTTGGTCTTGAACATTCGATCTAACATATTCTTGTTCTTGAACATAGGATCCAATATCTTCTTTCTGTTGTTCTCTTTCTTCTCGGTCTCGGACATTCGATCTAATATTTTCTTCTTTCCTATATGATCCAAAAATATCTTCGTGTTCTTCTCGTATAAGCGATTTTCTTGGTATGATCATCAATTCAGTTTTATATGTATCATTCATTCCTACAAGTTCTGGGAATAACCAGAATCTTAAATTTGATCCGGAACGATCCGTTCTTCTTCGATTAATTCTCGGAGAATCGGTAATATCAAAATTGTCTCTTTTTTTCTCGTCGATCCATTGAGAATTCGTAATAGAACAAATATCCTCCTTGTCAATTTCTTGATAATTGAGAATATTGTAACCGAAATCCTTCTGATCTTCATCCTTTTTTGAATTCGTAATATCATGAATATATCTTTCCCTAGGAATCTCTTGATAATCGGTAATATTGATATTATCCGGTATATCAAATAGTTCCGATTCACGTATAATACTATTAGAGAGAATCTCTTCCCGTTCATTCTGCCGTACTGGCAGTCCGTTAAGATCGAAATCTTTTGTGAAATCGATATAACTATATGAGAAAAGATTGTATCTGTAACGTTTGTTCAGTTTCCGGGTTCGTCCCGGAGAAGGTTTTACCCAAAATGAGGGATATCCCTGTTGTTGTTCATAGGGAATGAATCTATTTTCTTCATAGGAATAAAGAGAATCTCGATTCTCAGTCGTCCGTTGCTTACTCATCTCATTTCTCCATCTCTGTGGTGCTATTCCAGACCATATCTGTGAGGATAAATTGTATCGATCGTAACATTTTAACCACTCTTTCCAGTCATTTGCTCTCAAATCTTGCGGTTCTTTAGAATCCAATATTCCTTGTATATTGAAAAATTCTTTGATCTTTCCTTTTAAAAAAGGATACGATGTTCTATATTGTAATAGATATTTTGAATGGGACTTGTTCATTGATCTTATTTGCCATATCTCGTTAAATAGATATGCTTGGGACATTAAGATTATGTCCCGATCGGTACCAACTTGTAAATCTCGTATCTCTTTGGTAATTGAATGGTAGTTGGGAATTTTATCCTTATTTGTCTTCGAAATATCGTTCTTCAAAATGAAAATTCTTCTGTAAATTGCTACAAGATTCCTCGTCGATCTAATACAAAATTGTATGTTCAACCTGATGAGGCGAATAACACTTAGGGAAATATCTCTGCCCATTCTTTCAATAAATAGATTTATTGAATAGGGCCATTTCCAAAAAAATCGTACACTTCTCTTTCTAAATTGAACAAGTATTTGCCGAATCTGAATCAATCGCTTTTTTGATTCCGATTCTATATAACTAGAACATTGATTATTTTTTTCCTCTAGATCGACATTAATCCCTAAATTTACTAGATATTTCTCAGTGATCTGTTCGATCTGATCATTCATTGTGGTTGTCCAATCATCTAGATCTTCAATAGTTGTTTGAGTTCCATATCCAGGTCGATCCTGAATCTCCGATGAAAAATTTGCACTACCCGCAGGCCTAGTCCCGATGAGCAATTGATATTTATTGAGGATCTGGTCACTTATTCCGAGATTTTCTGTACTCCTATTATCTGGTTGAGGTCCAGATTCCTTTATTCGTCCTATTCCTGATAGAATTGTTCTTATCAATCGTCCTTTCAATTCTTTGATAATGGGTTCCCAAAAGGAAGGTATTTTTTTTGGATAACCAAAAGGTACTTCAGTTTCCAATCCCCAGGTCGTTAAATAGCTAGAACTCGATTTTTCTCCTTTGTCAAATTGGAGCTCAGATCCGTGCCAAGGTCTCAAACGAAAAGGAAATAGAATCTTGATCTGAATACCATCCCTGAGCCATCTGTCCGGAAATTCCGTTTCTGAAAATTCAATCCCATCATAAGTGCATTTGATATGAATTTCTCTACTCCATTCCCCCCAATCTTCATCCCATTCAGGGACTTGAAATAATAGCATACGACCAATATTTTTAGCTATTATTAATGAGGGTAAAATTATATATTTTCTAAGAATTGATTGGGTCACTAATATAAAACCTCTTATTTTTTGATTTAGTGAAAAATCCAATTTGTCTGCTATTGAGAGACGATCAACTTTTGATCTCTCCCCAGAATAAGTTCTTCCCGATTTCAAGTCTTTATTTAGAAAATTCGTAACAATTTGTTCCAGATCTACTCTATTGGGCATATAAAAAGAATCTTTTAAAAAAGTGGGTATCTCCATTCTTCCCAAAAATAGAAATAAAGGGGAATGTGCACCCGTTTGTATCATTTTACATATTATAGTTCTACGTCTTTGAGCACGCATGGATCCTTTTACTAGGTTACGGCGAAAATCTGACTCTTCCGAATAACGTCTCACAATTCTCTGTATTCCGTTCGGGTCGATAATTGTTATACTCCTGATCTTTCTTGGACGAAGATCATTTATTGAGGGTATGAAGTCGTATTTACCGCTTCTCAAATTGTAGGACCATCGAGGCACAAGTTTCTGAATCTCTATAATTTCGAAAGGGTCATTGAATAAGAATTTCCCGCAAAAGGCAGAAATAGATTTTGTTTGGGTCGAATCACCCGTAGATGAATTTATCCAAAGATCCCGAAGTACTGTCCATTCCTTCTGTTCCAAATGTTCGAAAAGTGAAACTTGTTCCGCAGAAGGAAGACTAAGGATTAATTCCCATCTCATGGGACTTGTGACATTTTTCTCGCCACCAATTATACCAGGAATATCCAACAAATATTTTGCATAGGTCTCTTTATTACATGAAGCTATTTCCAATAGAACCTCAATATAAATTCTTCGATCATATGAGACTATTTCCAACAAATCTCTCGACGAGTCTTTTACATGAATCTCTTCATTATTTGAAGCCATTTCCGAGAAATCTATTCGATGAATTCCTCGATCTTTCAAAGAAACTATATTCGGCAAATCTTTCGTATAGATCTTCCAATTATCCGAATTTCTGATCATTTGTTCCGCTAATAGATAAAGTTGTTTTGAAATAGGTTCAACTTTTTTCTTTTCTGATAATTCATTGATTGAGATAAACGAGTGAACGGTATCTGTAAGTAGTGGTTCCCAGGGTAGCGGAAAGTTTTTGCGTTCCAATTCTCGCCAATGATCAGAGATCCGATCTTCAATTTGATTATTCCAGGATCCTTCCGCGGTGTCCTTCGTAGGTACCTTTGTCAAATCCGGAAGATCCAAATTGATCGAATCGCTCAAAATCCAAGGTGACCTTAATTGATCAATTATTCCACGGAACGGTCCATTCAGAAAGGGATCATGTATCTTAGGAAAGGAATCTCCCTGATAATTGGATAATTTAACTCCTTTTTCCATCACATCTCCAACAGGGGATCCATTGCTTAGAGCTTCTATTCGATTCCTGAATTCATTGCCCAAGTTATCCTTTCTCTGCTCTTCAGTGCAAATCCATTGATAATAAAGATCCTCGGATGAGGAAAAGGTATCTGAAAGATTCCTATATCTTCTGATCCTTTCCCAAAATACCGACACACTAGGTAGAGATGTGAAAGATATCCTTTGTTTTCCATCACTTGAACATGTGTCGAAGAAATATTGGGATACTTCGGTCTTTACAGGACCTGAGTTAGTAAATGGGCTATTTCTGATATATCGCAATGGCCTATTCCATCTGCGATGATCAAACAAAATAATGGGCCATGGTTGATCGAACCATGGTGATTCTTCGTTGGGGAGTCTTTTAAATTCATTTTGATCCTTATGTACAAAGTCATCCTTTATTTCTTTATTAGAAATAAGAGACGGTGACGGAGTTCTGCCCAAATATAATAAACAGGAATAATAAATAAGAATACTAAAAGTTCGATTTATATAGCGTTTTGATATAGTATAACCTATGGGTGAATCACGTTCTATACGGAAAGAGACCAATCTTGCCAAATTTATGAATAGAACATGACCACCCAACCAACCACAAAGACTACTTATTACAAATGATATATTATTGCTATAACGAAAAAGAAAAAGGTTCATCAGTCTCGTTAATATAGGACTTGGTAGAATAATAGGATTCAGTAATTGAAAAATTAGGCTATCCATAAATAGACCTAGAATTCTAGAATTGTTAAGTGAATTTATGGGGTACAGAGATTTTGAATTTGAAAGTTTCTCGTTGGTATGGAAACAATGAAGGAACATGTATGGTACAACTAATAAAGTTATTGCGTGAGGTTTCCCCAATACTGTATAGATAGGTGAATAGTACATCGATAAAAAAACTATTAATTGTCCCGTAATATAACCACTTATAGTTACTATACCATCTACAGTTCCTTCTAGAAATAAAATTCTCATGGGGGATATCTGAGAAGGACTAATGGGCAATGTGGTAATAAATCCGTAATAGAGTCCAAATAAAATGATCGGACCCGATACTTCTATCCTTGATGATATTGAATCCCATGGTAGACTCAAGATTCTAAGTATCATATTCACTATAAGTATCATATTAAAAATCCTTCTTAAAAAACGTGGAATGATTATAGAAATTATTCCAATATCTCCCATATATACATGGGAGATATTGGATATGAATAGTTATCATTTTATAATTCATGAATTCAATTTCATAGAATTGGTCCCAATTTCAAATCGATCTTTACTTGATCTCTCCATATATGTGCATATATGCACATATATGTTTATAACATATATCAAATAGATATGCATATGCCATTAGCACATATATTCGATTCGGAAATATTGAGGGATATTTAAAACTTGTTGTCTCTTTTTTTTTTTTTTTATTTTACTAGGGTGGTCCGGCCCAAGTCTTCTAAATTGTCGTTACACCGCAAAGGTCGGGTGACCAATTCAAGGACATTCCTAGCATTAGCAAATCCGTGAATTTGCGCAAAGGTGAATTCAACCGACCATTTAGTATTCATTCCTCTTGCTTCTAATGGGTCAGCATGAGCCATTCCAGTGATGGCTAAGTCGGGTTGTAACTCACGTATACGTCGTAATTGATTATAATTATCCGGTTTTTCCACAATTCGTGGTATTGGTACACACATCTTTATACATGTATCTCGCAAAAGTGCTAATTCAGCAGCTTGATATCGTTTATCCATATATGGAATACCAATTTCATAAACGATCATTCCACATCTGATTAAGAATCTTGCTAGAGATATTTCTAGAAGATTATCTCCCATGAAAAATACAGATTTTCCATGTACCAAAGAAATATAATCCTTCAAACTTTCCCATATCTGTTTCTCCCTTTCCTCTAAACCCTGAGTTTCAATATCAAATACAGGACAAATCTTTTCGATCCAAGCACGCGTTCCGTCCGGACCGATAGGAAAAGGAGCTCCAATTAATCTACATCTTTCACGTCTTACCAAAGTGGTTGCTGTACGACTCAGAAATGGATTGATACCACAGACATAAACTCCATTACCTAATGACGGAAGATGAGTATATCTCTGGGCAGGTAACCAACCTGATACCTTGACAGATTGGCGCCTTAATTCCAGACTGAGTTGAGAAGCTACGTTCGAAGGTAGGGATCCAAAAAGAGCTAAGGAGGGATGATCTCCGTATTCTATGAATTCTCCTTCCTTTTCAAGGGGAGGAGGGAATTTTTGTATAGTTCCATTCCGTTCACGAACGAATAATCTCTGTTCTAGACAACGATGTGCCATCGCAGCTAGCACAGTATCTTCCCCTTGAGTAAAAGCATGATCCAGTCCGTTTGCTCTTGCCACTATAATTGGTATTCCAATTTCAGATTCCAATTTTGGTGCCATACCTTCCAAGTCCATTTTTATTATTTCTGTAGTACAAGTACCTATCCATATGATGACATTGGGGTCCCTATCTTTTTTTATCCGAATACAAAGCCTTTTCAACTCTTCATAATCATTCAATTGAGCCGAGATATCTCCTTCTTCTAATTCTGCCATTGCATAGCGAGGTTCTGCAAAGATCATAACTCCAAGCGTATTTTGTAGAAAATAACCACATGTCTTCGTGCCTACCACCAAAAAGAAACTGTCTTCAATCTTTTGGTATAACCAAGATACGCAGCTAATAGGACAAAAAGTATGATAATTACCCGTTTCACATTCAAAAGTGAGAGTTTCAGAGATCTTCGCTGACATAAATAGATTTCCCCAACGAACCGATCAACGAATCAATTGTTGATCTCAAACCATCGTAAATCCAAGCAAATTTTCCTGATTCTTCCCCTGTTTCCCATCATTAATGGGACTTAGGTAGGAATCGGAAAGTAAACTGAAGAATTTTCGATCCGGAATCTCTTTCGGTACAATACCTTCTGGTTGAGACAATATCTGATCTGCTATGTTCAAATAATATTCACACACATAGTTAAGGGATGGTTCAGATCCAACCATTTCAAATAAGGTTTTACCCTTGACTCTAGATATTCGAATATCTTCAATAAGAGGTAAAACTTCTATTACGGGCATTGGACAGACTTCTACATATCCATCGATAAGATCTCTTTTAGATGTACGATTTCCGACCAAGCCTGCTAATCGGAGTAGATGTGTACGAGTTTTTTCCCCGATAGAGACAGCAATACGATTAGCTGCGAATAATGCATCAAATCCATTATCTGTAATTATTACGCAATAATCCGCATAGTTCAATGGAGCAGCAAAACCTCCACAAACTACATCACCTAATACATCGAATAAGATAATATCATATTCGTAAAATGCATTTAATTCTTTCAACAATTTCACAGTCTCCCCTACCACATATCCCCCACATCCGGCTCCTGCGGGTGGGCCCCCTGCTTCTACACAATCTACCCCTCCATAACCCTTGTGAATTACATCTTCGGGCCAAATCTCCTCATAATGATAATCCTTGGACTGCAAAGTATCTATAATTGTAGGTATCAGAAATCCTGTAAGAGTAAAAGTACTATCATGTTTGGGATCACATCCGATTTGTAATACCTTTCCGCCACGTCTTGCTAAGGCGATTGAGATATTACAGCTAGTCGTTGATTTACCAATTCCGCCTTTTCCGTAAACTGCTATTTTCACCTCTAAATCTCCCGTTATTAATTAATAATCATAAGAATTTAATCCTCTTCTCCGTTCCAGAATGAAAAGGGTTAAGTGGTAGTAATAGGAATAATAGATCCGGTCATACCAGTAGTTTAACTCTCCACCTATCCTAAGATGGTATCTATGTATACATCTAAAGATCCAACATATGGATAGCAGAAACATATGTATCTTTATCTAACCTATCTTATTGTGTTCCGCACATAAACCGTTCATTCCTATTCCTTGTCGTAACGACGAGGGAAAATAGTACAAAGAATTACATTCTTGATCATTCATCCCAAATGAAGGAAATAGGGAGAAAGATAAAAGAACAGATATTGTTCTCTAAAATAGATTATGAATTCATTAATTCATAGAACAGATCATATCCAATTTTTATTTTTATATGGATTCGTTGATGTGAGATTTTGACTAATCTCTCATTCTCTGTATCGATAGATCGATCTTTTATGTCCCCTTGCAATTCTTCGTCCCCTTCCCTTCTCTCCATCCCCTCCGTCCCCCTGTTCTCTTTCTGTTCTTCCTTCCCCTTTCTATTCCCCCTTCCTCCATTTTGGATTCATTTCATTATAGATAGATAGATATCTATCTATCTATATGGAACATATATAGAACTGATATTCCATCATTCAAAAAAGGATTCTTCTTAAAATGAAATGCTGAGAAAGAAAATACAGATAAAAAAGAGTGATTGATCGGGTAGAATTACAATCATTGAAGTAATGACGGTACGATCGCTGATATGGATTCCTCTCACTTCAGCACTTCCCACCACTTTATCTTTATCTACCAAAATCACCGGGCAGATCGGATCTAATCTCACGTATCCCAGCATTCAACCAGCCCATGATCCGAAGGCTATACAGCATGGAGCGGGCAGAGAGATGAAAGGGCCGACAGGGGGACCTTCTCCTGCTTGATCGAAATCAATTCTATGATCGAATAGCAGTTCCAAGTGCCATGATGTCCGCTTCGTTTCACTCAATGAAGGGCTCGGACAGGTAAGGTAGGTTAGTTGAGACTATCTCACCATTACCTTCTAGCTCTTAGGATAAGAAGCAGGCCCCTTGTCCCTGGCAGGGAGAGAGAGGTCTTTGTTGCCCTTCGGTGGAGTGAGTATACCTAGCGAACTGGCGGGTCCGCAGCACCG